CATGAATTATGGCCAACAAACAGTACGAGCCGCAAGGTATATTGGTCAAGGTTTTATGATTACCTTATCACACGCGAATCGTTTACCTGTAACTATTCAATACCCCTATGAAAAATTGATTACATCCGAGCGTTTCCGCGGCCGAATCCACTTTGAATTTGATAAATGCATTGCTTGTGAAGTATGTGTTCGCGTATGTCCTATAGATCTGCCCGTTGTTGATTGGAAATTGGAAACTGATATTAGAAAGAAACGATTGCTTAATTACAGTATTGATTTTGGAGTATGTATATTTTGTGGTAACTGCGTTGAGTATTGTCCAACAAATTGTTTATCAATGACTGAAGAATATGAACTTTCTACTTATGATCGTCACGAATTGAATTATAATCAAATTGCTTTGGGTCGGTTACCAATGTCAGTAATTGACGATTACACAATTCGAACAATTTTAAATTTGCCTGAAATAAAAACTTAATAACTCATTTTGATCTAAAAGAATGAGGCTTTTTATTTGGTGAATAACTAGAATTTTCTTAATATATTCATAATTATATTGATTATATTGATTAGGAGACGAGAATCATGTTTTAATTTATATTAAATAGATTTCTATGACTATATTGAGGAGTTGCAAATATATAGATTTAAATTACTCTTTCGAGAGATTAGGCCAATAACTATATCTACATCAATCCATATCCATGAAAATGTAATTTTGAATTTAATAATAATTAAGAACTATTATAAAAAAGTAGATTTCCCTCTTTTTTCCTGACCGGGTGTCAATAAAGTTATGAAAGATTTTGATTTATTTATCTCTTATTTTATATATAATGGATTTACCTGGACTAATACATGATTTTCTTTTAGTCTTTCTGGGATTGGGTCTTATATTAGGGGGTCTGGGAGTAGTATTACTTCCCAATCCCATTTATTCTGCCTTTTCATTGGGATTTGTTTTTGTTTGTATATCTTTATTCTATATTCTATCAAACTCGCATTTTGTAGCTGCCGCGCAGCTCCTTATTTACGTAGGAGCCATAAATGTTTTAATCATTTTTGCTGTGATGTTCATAAATGGTTCAGAATATTCCAAAGATTTCCGCCTTTGGACCGTGGGAGATGGAGTAACTTCCGTGGTCTGCACAAGTATTTTTTTTTCACTAATTACTACTATTCCAGATACGTCATGGTACGGGATTATTTGGACTACAAAAGCAAGCCAGATTATAGAGCAAGATCTGATAAGTAATAGTCAACAAATTGGGATTCATTTATCAACAGATTTTTTTATTCCGTTTGAATTTATTTCACTAATTCTTTTAGTTGCGTTAATCGGCGCAATTGCTGTAGCTCGTCAATAATAACTCTTTAGAACCGGAAAACCCTTGTTATGAGCTATCACATGCATTTCCTTTTTCTATTTGACTTTGGATATAAAAGAGAAAGTCTTTATTAGTTTGATCTATTCCCAATATATTCCTTTATTTCATTATTCTAGTCAATCCAATTGGTTAAATTGTTGTTCATATTGAAATGAATCTAGATTGATGAGGAGTTGGTTAATGATGCTCGAACATGTACTTGTTTTGAGTGCCTATTTATTTTCTGTCGGTCTATATGGATTGATTACAAGTAGAAATATGGTTAGGGCTCTTATGTGTCTTGAACTTATATTAAATGCGGTTAATCTCAATTTTGTAACATTTTCTGATTTTTTTGATAGTCGTCAATTAAAAGGAGCAATTTTTTCTATTTTTGTTATAGCTATTGCAGCTGCTGAAGCCGCTATTGGACTCGCTATTGTTTCATCAATTTATCGTAACAGAAAATCAACTCGTATAAATCAATCTAATTTGTTGAATAAGTAATATTATCCTATTAAAATAAAATTAGAATTTTCATAAATCAATTAAAATTAGCATGTGTGCCACGTAAGGTATGATCATGTTATCACAAAGATAAGAAATCAAAGTAGTTTGGCACTGTCAATCCAGAAAAACCGGGTAACTCATCGATTCATCTAGTATTAGTATTTAAATATATAATTCATTTATCAATTTACTAGATTGAAACTTTATCACGTTCAAAAATATCGATCCAATGTCGCATTCAGTAAAGATTTATGATACATGTATTGGGTGTACTCAATGTGTCCGAGCCTGTCCTACGGATGTATTAGAAATGATACCTTGGGACGGATGTAAAGCCAAACAAATAGCTTCCGCTCCAAGAACAGAGGATTGTGTCGGCTGTAAGAGATGCGAATCCGCCTGCCCAACGGATTTCTTGAGTGTTCGAGTTTATTTATGGCATGAAACAACCCGCAGTATGGGTATAGCTTATTAATACGTTACAGAAACCTCTCCTTGAGTCCATTTTTTTTTACCGCCAAAACATGTGCCCAAAATATCTTATTTTGGGCACATGTTTTTCTGGTCCAAGCGTATCTTGTCTTTACCACGAACAAATTTCCTTGGTTAACAATAATTGTAGT